CTTTTCTACTTAGTAGTCTAAGTTTCTCGATGAGGATAATTAATTCGGTCGTTGTGGTCGGACTCTATTATGGATTTCTGACCACATTCTACATAGATCCCTCTTAGATCTTCTTTCTCCAATCTTGGGTTAGGGAAGAAGGAGATATTCGCGACTACTGGTGGTTTCATTATGGGGCAGCTCATGATCTTCATATCGATCTATTATCCACCTCCGCATCTATTCTTTCTTAGCTAAACGGGTGGAAGATCCATCCAATTTGGTTATATCATGAACTCGAAAAACGGATCTGAATGTGACTGAAATGCACGATCTTCACAGGTATCACTTTTCACGATACCTAAACCTAAAAGGTGGAATAGCGATTTTCGAACCATTTCCTATAAGAGAATGGTTTCCATTACTTTGAGAAATGGATTCTATATCAAACTATAGCTATTGCATTAAAGAAGAAAAGAAACTAATAGAAGTCGAAGACGCGGAATGGTAGTGAATAGAGAAAAAGATTCTTCTGATTTTCTTGTTCCTGAAAATATTCTATCTATCTCCTAGACGCTGTAGAGAATTGAGAATTTTCATGTCTTTCAATTCTCGTACTCGTAATTGGAAAGTTACGGAAGGAGATCCATCATTTTGCAAGGAAAACAACATAAAAAACTCTGGACAATTTCGAAATCAGACCAAGCGTCTTAATACATATGCAAAAAAATTCATTATTGGCCCACCATTGATTACAAGATTTTGCTTTTATGAATCGCTATTGCTTTGATACGAATAATGGCAGTCGTTTCAGTATGTTAAGGATACAGATGTATCCACAATTCATTTAGAGTTACTTAACAGCCTATTTCTTATACTATATCTCTCTCCCGTGAAATTCTCGAGCCGAAAGATGGATGCATATGCTGTGTTTCATTTTGCTAAATGATATCAATTAAATGGTGTATCAATTCTATAAATTGGATATAGCAATAAATAAATCAGCAAAATTCTTTTATTTTAGATAGAAGAAACATTTCTTCTATCTAAAATAAAAGAATGTACCCTTCTATCCAAATCCAATTTGCATCGATAAAATAAATCCAAATTCTAGATTCCAGCAGTAGATGAATAATTGCAAATTTTTGTGTGTACGAGATTCGAATAACTTCAAAATAACTGACATAATTTTTTATTTTTCCTGATCAGAAAAATACATGAAAAAGAAAGGAGGTAGAAAAATTTTTTGATTTATGGTTAAAGAAGAAAAACAAGAAAACAGGGGTTCTGTTGAATTTCAAGTATTCAGTTTCACCAATAAGATACGGAGACTTGCTTCACATTTGGAATTACACAAAAAAGATTTTTCATCGGAAAGAGGTCTACGAAGACTTTTGGGAAAACGTCAACGTTTGCTGGCTTATTTGGCAAAGAAAAATAGAGTACGTTATAAGAAATTAATAAGTCAGTTGGATATTCGGGAGAAGTAATTTAATCGTTCGAATTTTTTTCTTATTTTATTAGTAGTCTTATAGTAGTCTTAGATTTTGCATTTTGATGAGCCTCGTTTTGAGGAATTCATGGAATAATGAATTAAGGAAGAAAAAAGAATATGAACAAGGATACATAACATAAAAAAAAGAATAGATAAGACGATATTCGCCCTCCCCCCACATATTTAATTTCTTCTCCTATACAAAAACCAGCAAGACCCACTCCATTGATAATTCCATCAATAACACCTTTATCAAAAAAATGCGTTAGTTCGGCAAATCTTCTTATACCCAGAATAAAGAACTTAGTATAGAAAACATCTATATAACCGCGATTATATGACCAGCTGTATACCTTTTTTTTTACTTGATCCAAAAAGTTCTTTTTTGGATTCCCTTTTACAAGGGAATTTTTAAAATTCAAATTCTGAAAAAAAGAATAAGCGGATCCATAGCATATATATGCTATGAATAGACCAAAAATAGCTAAACTTACAGAAGAAATAGCATTAGTGAGAAATTCATATGAATTTATGGAAGAATTAGAACTTTCCTGGAAAAAGCTTATCGAAGGGGCTAGCCACTTTGATAATATGGTTAACTCTGATGTTCCGTTATCCATTACTCCATTATCAAAATGGATTCCTATGGATCCAATGAACAAAGTAAAAAGCAGTAATATAAGAAGAGGAAATAGCATAGTATTTCCAGTTTCACGAGGATAGACAAAAGTATTTTTAGCTCCAAAGGAAGTACTAAAAAATCCTATCCTATTTCTTGTATTACCAGGAATTTGGGGTATATTTTGTGAAAAAAAAGAAACTCCATTCTTCATTGTTGATAAAACAAAATCTCTATTGACTCTTTTGGGTATGCTTTTTCCCCATAAGGATATTGAATACAACGAACCTTCTTTAGTACTACTGTAATTTTGAAAATGAACACGCAAATACCCATCAAAAGTAAGTAAATATATTCGAAACATATAAAATGCAGTTAATCCTGCAGTAAAAGAAGCTATTATTCCAAAAAAAGGTGAATACAACCAACTATTACTAAGGATTTCATCTTTGGACCAGAAGCAAGCAAGAGGTGGAATACCACAAAGAGAAAGTGTACCCAATAAAAAAGTCGTTCTTGTAATAGGAACATATTTTTTTAAACCACCCATAAGAACCATATTCTGACTTTTATCTGGTGAATATCCAACAAGAGGTTCCATTGAATGAATAACAGATCCGGATCCCAAGAACAATAAAGCTTTCGAATAAGCATGAGTGATCAAATGGAATAAAGCTGCTTGATAAGAACCTATACCTAGAGCTAACATCATATAACCCAATTGAGACATTGTAGAATAGGCTAAGCTTCTTTTAATATCTCTCTGAGCAAGAGCTAAAGTCGCTCCTAAGAAAAGTGTTATTGTACCTACTAAGGAAATGAAACTCATTATCAAAGGTAGGGATATGAAAAGAGGAAGAAGTCGAGCTAGAAGAAAAATCCCCGCAGCAACCATAGTTGCTGCGTGTATAAGAGCCGAAATGGGAGTGGGTCCTTCCATAGCATCAGGTAACCATACGTGAAGAGGGAATTGTGCAGATTTTGCAACTGCACCAAGAAATAATAAAAAAGCACACAAAGTAGTAAGTAATGAATTAATCCCATTATTAGGAATCCAGTTATTAGCTATTTTGAACAAATCCCGAAACTCTAAACTACCTGTTATCCAAAAAAAACCTAAAATTCCTAATAACAAACCAAAATCCCCTACACGATTAGTTACAAAAGCTTTTTGACAAGCACTCGCTGCAATTGGGCGTGTAAACCAAAAGCCTATCAATAAATAGGAACACATTCCCACAAGTTCCCAAAAAAAATAAATTTGTATCAAATTGGAACTAGTAACCAATCCCAACATGGAAGTATTAAAAAAACTTATATAAACGAAAAATCTCAAATATCCCTCATCGTGAGACATATAATCGTCACTATAAATAAGAACCAAGATTCCCACAGTAGTAATTAGTATTAACATAATAGAAGTAAGGGGGTCGATCAAGTATCCAAATTCTAAGGAAAAATCATTATTGATGGTCCAAGACCATAGATATTGATAGATAGAACTCCCTTTTATTTGTTGAATAGACAGGTGAACTGAGAATACCAGAGCTATACTTAAGAGTAAAACACTAGGAAAAGCCCATATGCGACGAAGATTTTTTGTTGCTGTCGGAATAAGAAAAAGCCCAAACCCCATTGACATAATAACTGGAAGTGGGAGAAGAGGGATTACCCAGGCATATTGATATGTATGTTCCATAAGAAAAGAAATAGCAAATTTTAGTTGAAATTTATAGTTCTTTTTTTCTATAAAATTGTTTCCGATTCACCAAACTTATTCTTATTTCTTTCTGAAGGAATTAAAAAAACAAAATAAGAATAAGAAAAAATACTGGAATTCTGATTTTTTCAAAATTTGTCTCATTAAAATATTCCAAAATTCGGAATGGGTTTAGTTGCTTAAATTCAAAAACTTAATCAAAGAATTTCGTTATTTAGTTATTAGATAAAAAAAGATATTTATTAAAATACAAAAAAAGATTGAATCAGTTTACTTTCTATTCCTATTCTTTTTTTATTTCTTTCTGTTAAAATGAAATAGCTCTCTTATTTCGTAACCGATTGATTGAATTTCAACTATATTTGAATTTTATATTTATCGGAAATTCTCGAATATTTTTTACTTCATATAAAATGGAAATCCTAATGACTAGAATTATCTAAGTTTTATAATGTCTTGTTTAATAGACTAATTCTTTTTTTATTTTGACTGGAATTCCATTCTTGAATATCTTCTCAACTTAATTAACTATTTGAATTTTACCTTCGTTTTATCTCCCCATATTATATGGGGGCTTATCCCCCATACCTTAGATTTATATATGGAGTATATTTGATATATAAATTGATTTAAATAGAAAACCCTTGTTTATAATATATCTTTGTATATATTGTATATTATTAAAACAAAGTCTAAAATATATATGAAAAATACGCGAAAAACTCTTTTCTTATCCACATTAGACAAAATGAAGTAAAAAATAATTTTAAATTTCATTATCTTTCAGTATCTAAGTATAAATACTAAGAAAAAACAGAAAGAAGGATTGATTTGCGGCAATAGATGTCTTTCACATACAACTAAAAAAACAAATTCCCCTTTTGAATGGCAGTTCCAAAAAAACGTACTTCGATGTCAAAAAAGCGTATTCGTAAAAATATTTGGAAGAAAAAAACTTATTTTTCCATAGTACAATCTTATTCCTTAGCAAAATCAAGATCATTTTTGAGCGGTAACGAGCATCCAAAACCAAAAGGTTTTTCTGGGTAACAAACAAATAATCAGGTTTTGGAATAATCTGAATTGAACTATCTCAAAGAAATTCCAATTATTTAATATGAATGAATAATTTGGATTAATTAATGAATGTACTTTTATGTGTCGAATTCCTGGGTACAATATTCTTAGAACTAATCCCTCTGTTATTCTATTATTTAGAACAAAAGTTTTGGTATATTGTGTCCTCAGTATTCTTTTTTCCTATCAAAGAACTTTTGATAATAGAATCCTCATAAAAAAATAGGAGGATTCTATTATCAAAAGTAGAGTACTCTTGCAATAGGATTTAGAATTTCTACCGATCTTATCCAAAATTCACAGGTTTAGGACTGGTAAATCATATTAATAAGAGCGTAAAGGCTTTGACTCAAGAAACTTTTCAAAATACAAAACTCTTTGTATTTAAAGATGAAATTCTAAAAATTTTCCTAAATTCTATGGATTCTCCCAATCTCGACGATTCGCGAGAAAATAACTATTATTCTTTTAAGTTAACTATTATTTCAAGTTAGCCGCCATGGTGAAATTGGTAGACACGCTGCTCTTAGGAAGCAGTGCTCAAGCATCTCGGTTCGAGTCCGAGTGGCGGCATTCTCGAAAAAGAATACAATAGATTAGAAAATGGATTCAATTCGAAATTTCCAATTTTGTAATGGGACCTTCTCCTTATGCTATTTGCAACTTTAGAACATATACTAACTCATATCTCTTTCTCAACAATTTCCATTGTGATTACGATTCATTTGATAACCTTATTAGTTCGTGAACTTAGGGGATTACGTGATTCGTCAGAAAAAGGAATGATAGCTACTTTTTTCTCTATAACAGGATTCTTAGTTTCTCGTTGGGTTTCTTCGGGACATTTTCCATTAAGTAATTTATATGAGTCATTGATCTTCCTTTCATGGGCTCTGTATATTCTTCATATTATTCCTAAGATACAGAACTCTAAAAATGATTTAAGCGCAATAACTACGCCAAGTACTATTTTAACGCAAGGCTTTGCCACGTCAGGTCTTTTAACTGAAATGCATCAATCTACAATACTAGTACCTGCTCTCCAATCTCAGTGGTTAATGATGCATGTCAGTATGATGTTACTAAGCTACGCAACTCTTTTGTGCGGATCCTTATTATCCGCCGCTCTTCTAATCATTAGATTTCGAAAGAATTTCGATTTCTTTTCTAAAAAGAAAAAAAGAAAATTACTTAAAACATTTTTATTTAGTGAGATTGAATATTTCTATGCAAAAAGAAGTGCCTTAAAAAACACCTCTTTTCCTTCATTTCCAAATTATTACAAATATCAATTAACCGAGCGTTTGGATTCTTGGAGTTATCGTGTTATTAGTCTAGGGTTTACCCTTTTAACCATAGGTATTCTTTGTGGAGCAGTATGGGCTAATGAGGCGTGGGGATCCTATTGGAATTGGGATCCTAAGGAAACTTGGGCATTTATTACCTGGACCATATTTGCAATTTATTTACATAGTAGAACAAATCCAAGTTGGAAGGGTACGAATTCTGCATTTGTAGCTTCGATAGGATTTCTTATAATTTGGATCTGCTATTTTGGTATCAATCTTTTAGGAATAGGTTTACATAGTTATGGTTCATTTACATTACCATCTAAATGATTACATAACATAAAACATTCATAAAATGAAGGTTTTCCCATTTTTTTGGATTTGGGAACCCCTTTGAAAAGACGTTCAAAGGGGTTCCCAAAAATTCGAAATAGATCTAATTAGACTTTTTTACTTTTTTCGGAATTTTTCGGTTTTTCCATTATGAAATATAGAGCGGACTTGTTAAAAAAAGAAAATCCTATTTAGGATAATAATTGGATAAGAGAGCCTCTACCCTGTCAACGGATAGCGAGAGAACAAAATCTGGATAAATACCAATTCCTATTACTGGTAAAAAGATACAGATTAAAAGAAAGAGTTCTCGTGGTCCAGAATCCACAAAATTTGCGTTTGGAACATGAAATAACTTGTATCCATAGAACATCTGGCGTAACATAGATAATAAATAAATAGGAGTTAATATCATTCCAATTGCCATTACAAAAGTAATTAGCATTTTTGGCATTAACATAAATTTGGGACTAGTAATTAGTCCAAAAAATACTACTAATTCTGCAACAAAACCGCTCATTCCTGGTAAGGCAAGAGAAGCCATTGAAAAGCTACTAAACATAGTAAACATTTTTGGCATTGGTATAGATATCCCTCCCAGTTCTTCGAGATAAACAAGACGCATTCTATCACAAGCCGTTCCTGCCAAGAAAAATAGTGTAGCACCGATAAATCCATGGGATAATATTTGTAAAATAGCTCCATTTAGTCCAATGTTGGTTATGGAACCAATTCCTATAATTATGAAACCCATGTGAGATACGGAGGAGTAGGCTATTCTTTTTTTGAAATTTCGTTGACCAAGAGAAGTTGAAGCTGCATAGATTATTTGCACCGCTCCTATTATTACCAACCAGGGGGAGAATAGATAATGAGCATGAGGTAACAATTCCATATTGATCCGAATCAATCCATATGCTCCCATCTTTAATAAGATTCCCGCTAAAAGCATACATGTACTGTAATGTGCTTCCCCGTGGGTATCTGGTAACCACGTATGTAGAGGTATAATCGGCAATTTGACAGCATAAGCAATAAGGAAGCCAAAATAAAGTAGTATTTCCAATGTTGCAGGGTATGATTGATTAATCAATCGTTCCAAGTCTAATATTGGTTCGTTGGAACCATATAAGCCCATACCCAGAACTCCGATTAAGAAAAAAATGGAACCGCCTGCAGTATACAAAATAAACTTGGTAGCTGAATATAGACGCCTTTTCCCCCCCCACATGGATAAAAGTAAGTAAACAGGAATTAATTCTAACTCCCACATGATAAAAAAAAGTAAAAGGTCTCGTGAAGAAAATAATCCTATTTGACCGCTATACATTGCTAGCATCAGGAAATAGAATAATCGCGAATTCCGGGTAATTGGCCAAGCCGCTAAAGTAGCTAAAGTAGTGATAAATCCTGTCAATAAAATAGATCCTAATGAAAGTCCATCGATTCCCAATCTCCAGTGGAAATCAAAAACATCTATCCATTTAGAATCCTCCCTTAATTGGATTAAGGGATCCTCTAATTGGAAATGATAACAGAATGCATAAGTCATTAGAAGGAATTCTAATAAACAAATAGATATAGTATACCACCTAACAATTTTGTTTCCTTTATGGGGTAAAAAGAAAATTAATGAACCTGCAAATATCGGCAAAACAACAAGTATTGTTAACCAAGGAAAATAACTCATGATAAAGTAATAAAGACAAGATACGTTTTGACCAGAAAAGCCCATGCTCGATTATATTGAGCACAGGCTTCTTCGGTAAAGAGGAATCAGACGATTCAAGTGGAGTTTTTTGTAACGTATCAATAAGATAGAGCCATGCTGCGGGTTGTTTCAGGCCCTAAATAAACGCGGACACTTAAAAAATCTGTTGGGCAGGCGGATTCGCATCTCTTACAACCCACACAATCTTCGGTTCTCGGCGCAGAAGCAATTTGCTTGGCTTTACATCCATCCCAAGGTATCATTTCTAATACATCTGTTGGACAAGCTCGTACACATTGAGTGCATCCTATACATGTATCATAAATTTTTACAGAATGTGACATTGGATCTAGAAATTTTCCTTTTCAACATAATAATTTTCGATCTGGTAAAAATGAAATTAGTACTATATAAGTTATATGTATTGTAGACACCAGACGAAGCAATGGTTTATCCAAACTTTAATAAATAATGCAATATATTTCTTAATCTGTTTGTGAGAAAGCGTGAAAAGAGCCAAGAGACTTGAATTTAAGGCTTCAACAGTCATAATTATACGAATTCTACATACTAATTCGAATTAGCCATTGGCTATTATCTTTGCAATATAAATTATTGCAATTTGAATATTGCAATATCAATGAATTGCAAAAATGCAAAATTTAATAAGTAAAAAAGAATACTCTGAAATAACCTACTTCAAAAATAGGTATTCTCAAATAAAAATAAGAAAAGAAGACTCGAATTTTATTAATCTTAATGTTCCTTATTATTATATATGCGCCTTTGTTTAGAGAATTCTATGCCTAATTATTCAAAAAATTCGATTGGTTGATACGAGTGGATTTCCTGTTACGATGGATGGAAGAAAGAATGGATAGTCCAATAGCTGCTTCAGCCGCCGCAAGGGCTATAACAAAAATTGCGAAAATGTCTCCTTTTAATTGGCGACTATCAAATAGAGCAGAAAATGTTACGAGATTTAGATTAATTGAATTCAGTATAAGTTCAAGACATATTAGAGCTCTAACCATGTTTCGGCTTGTAATCAATCCATAGATACCAATCGAAAATAAATAGACACTCAAAAAAAGTACATGCTCAAACATCATTAACTAACTCCTTATCCATCTCGATTCATTTCAATATGAGCACAAGAATTGAACCGATTCAATTAATTAGAATAGAACAATTACGCAACAAAAGAGAAAAAAAAAGTATTTGTTGTGTTGACAGTAGATGGATTTTACTAAATAAAAATTGTTTGTTTTATTCTTTAGTTATTTTTTTTAGATTTGAAATTCTAAGAATTTATTATTGTCGAGCCATAGTAATTGCACCTATTAAAGAAACTAGAAGAATTAGGGAAATGAGTTCAAACGGAAGATAAAAATCGGTTGCTAAATGAATCCCAATTTGTTGAACGTTATTTATGAGACCCTGTTCTACTATTTGGTTTGATCTTGTAGTCCAAAGAATTCCATACCATGACGTATCTGGGATAGTAGTCATTAGTGAAAAAGGAATAGTTATAGAAACGAGTGAAGTAAACCCATCTCCAATAGTCCAATAATTCTTATCTTTAGACCACTCTGAGCCATTTACAAACATTACAGCAAATATGATCAAGACATTTATGGCTCCCACATAAATAAGAAGTTGTGCGACAGCTACAAAGTAGGAATTCAATAAAAAATAGAACAAGGATATACAAACAAGAACTAATCCCAGCGAAAAGGCAGAATAAATTGGGTTGGTGAGTAATACTACTCCTAGACCCCCTAGTAGAAGAACAAATCCCCCAAATAGCACAAGAATCTCATGTATTGGTCCAGGTAAATCCATTATGGATAAGAAGAAATTAATAGTATAAAATTTTTCATGAACTGACTAAAACTAAAAGATTCAAGGAAAGAAAAAGGGATTAGGATATTTTTATATAAATTGTATAGTTAGAAATCACATCACAAAAATCTACTCTCATTTTAAATCATGAATAATTTGTAATAAGCAGTAGTTATTCATTTTTCTTTATAGTTAGTAAAAAACTATTGGATTTTTCTAACAAAAAATCCTAGTACCTAGTAATCAGTAATCGTTCTTGAATTCCAAGATTTTTCTTCGTCTATTTTACTTTGAGGCGAATTCCTAATTGTTTGAATTGTGTAATCTCCCATTATGGAGACTGGTAATCGACTCAAAGCAATTTGATTGTAATTCAATTCATGACGATCATAAGTAGAAAGTTCATATTCTTCAGTCATTGATAAACAGTTTGTCGGACAATATTCAACACAGTTACCACAAAATATACAAACTCCGAAATCAATGCTATAATTAAGCAATTGTTTCTTTTTAATATCCTTTTCAAATCTCCAATCCACAAGGGGTAGATCTATTGGGCATACACGAACACATACTTCACAAGCAATACATTTATCAAATTCAAAGTGTATTCGCCCGCGGAAACGCTCTGATGTAATTGATTTTTCATAAGGGTAGTGAATCGTTATAGGTAAACGATTTGTGTGGGATAAGGTAATTATGAAACCTTGACCAATGTATCTTGCGGCACGTATTGTTTGTTGACCATAACTAATGAACCCAGTTATCATAGGGAACATATTCTAAATATCTATGAAAAAAGGTATGTTTCTTTCTCTTGTTTGAGAGAACTTTTGTGTTGAAGATATTCTTACTGTTATTGTATTATCTTATTTATAGTGAAACTAGTTGGGAAGAAGTTGTTAATAAGAGATTGCCCAGAGAAATAGGTAAAAGAAATTTCCATCCAAGATTTAATAACTGATCCATTCTCATCCGGGGTAAAGTCCATCTTATTGTGATAGAAATGAAGAGAAATAAAAAAGCTTTAGTTAATGTAATAATGATACCCATTATCATTTCTAAAATTCCCGCAATTTTATTCATTTGGAAAAATTCAAAAAAGGATATATAGGGAATAGAAAAATTCCACCCGCCTAAGTAGAGAACAGTTACAAATAAGGAGGAAACTAATAAATTTAGGTAAGAAGCAAGATAAAATAAACCATATTTAATACCGGAATATTCGGTTTGATAACCCGCTACTAATTCTTCCTCTGCTTCTGGTAAATCAAAGGGTAATCTTTCACATTCTGCCAAAGAAGAAATTAGAAAAACTAGAAAACCTATAGGCTGACGCCAAAGATTCCATCCAAAAAAACCATATTTTGACTGTGCTTCAACTATATCAACCGTACTTGAACTGTTAGATAATCATAGTCGATGATAACATCACAGTTCCCACCGCTATTCCAAAACCGTACATGAAACCTTAGCTTCATACGGCTCCTCTATGATCAGAAAAAAGGATTATTTCTTTTCGATCTTATCCCCCGAGCGTAGATAGAATTAGGTAAGATAAAATTGATTGGAAAGTCCTAAATTAGACCAAAGCAATTCCGTCTGCTAAAATAATAAAAAAGCGCTTCCGAATTGATCTTATCCTTTATATAATAAAATGACAGTTTTTTCTTGTTCAGTAATAACTTAATATTGGAATAAAACACTCGTTATAGCAATTAATAAATGAAAAGAATTGGATATTAGTTCATGACGAATTCCATTCTGTATGAATATAGATAAAAGAAAGAATAAATAAGGATCTTTTTTTGTATTGCATTCCATATCTTTTGTCCTATTCTTCTTTCCCGGGGAAGGGGATACTTAAAAAGAAAAAAGAAATAAAAGGTTAATTCGTTCTTGATAGCTATTTCCTTAACAAGTGAATGGGAATATACTCTGGATCGGAATCCGAAGAAAGTACTACTTGATCATTTCCACCAATTTCAAGTCCTTATTATGATTCCTTTTATGAGGAAAAATGTCTAATGATTTAGATTCTCTCATTACTAATCCTTTATGTACTTTAGTGTTCCTAATCCCTCACTAACTTTTTATGGGTTCTTTTATATGGTTATAAGTTCTAGTAATAACTAAAAATATTCTAGTAATGGAATTCCATATCGCGAATCCTTTATTCTTGCCCGCTTCAAGATATGATGACTAATCAAACAATCTCAATCTTGGGGTAAAGAGTTTACACTGCTTATGTTTACTTCAACTTTTTCTTGTACGTAGGAAATGAGATTTTTTATTTTTACTACAAATTAATAAGCTGTTTTGTTTCACTCATATAGCTATCTAGTTTAACTTACCGACCTGAATACAGAATAAGAAAAGGAAGATAAATATTCAATAGATTTTAGAGGAAAAGCTCCTTTTTTAACGAATCACACGTAGAGATATTGCTAGCACACAAAAAGTTAATGGTATTTCATAACTAATAGATTGAGCAGCTGCTCGTAGACCACCTGAAAAAGAATATTTATTATTTGAGCTATATCCTGCCATAAGAAGACCAATAGGAGCAATACTTGAAATGGCAATCCATAAAAAAACACCAATACTAAGATCAGCTAAAACAAAATGATATCCAAAAGGGATAACTAAAAAACTTAATAAAACAGATATGACTGCTATAGAGGGTCCAATGCTAAATAAAGGAATCTCTCCTCGGGATGGCAGGATATCCTCCTTAAAAATCAGCTTAGTTCCATCTGCTATAGCTTGAAGCAGTCCTAGGGGGCCGGCATATTCAGGACCAATACGTTGTTGTATCGATGCGGATATTTCTCTTTCTAACCACACAATTACAAGTACTTCTATTGTGATTCCCAATAGGAGGGTCAAAATAGGTATAATCCATATTAGTCCATAGACTTCTTTTAATAATTCCGATTTCAAAAAAGAATTAAGAGTTTCTACCTCTATCTTATCTATTATCATTTCAACGATCAACTTCCCCCATAATGATATCTATACTACCTAATATCGTCATGATATCAGCCAATTTCATTTTTTTAACTAGCTGAGGAAGAATTTGTAAATTAATAAAACCGGGTGGACGAATTTTCCATCTCCAGGGGAAAAGACTGTCATCTCCTACCAGATAAATTCCTAATTCACCTTTTGGAGCTTCTACTCTTACATAAAGCTCTTGTTTTGATAATTCAAAATTTGGGGAAGGTTTTTTACCAAGAAATCTATATTCAAAATCATTCCATTCCGAATTCTTTGCTTTCTTAAAGCGTCGGGCTTCTAAATTCTCATAAGGGCCTCCAGGAATTTTCTCTACAGCCTGTTGAATAATTTTGATGGATTCCTTCATTTCACCAATTCGTACTAAATAGCGAGCTAACGAATCTCCTTCTTTTTGCCATTGGACTTTCCAATCAAATTGATTGTAAGACTCATAAGGATCAATTTTACGAAGATCCCATTGTATTCCAGAAGCTCGTAACATTGGTCCCGATAAGCCCCAATTTACAGCTTCTTCTCCGCTAATAAAACCTACTCCTTCAACTCGTTCTAAAAAAATGGGATTCTGTGTAATAAGTTGTTCATATTCAACAACTCCTCGTAAAAAATAATCACAGAAATCTAAACATTTATCCATCCATCCATAAGGTAGATCGGCAGCTACTCCTCCGATGCGAAAGTAATTATGCATCATTCGCATACCTGTAGCAGCTTCAAATAGATCATATATCAATTCTCTCTCTCTAAAAATGTAGAAAAAAGGAGTCTGTGCGCCGAGATCCGCCATAAAAGGCCCAAGCCATAACAAGTGAGAAGCTATACGGCTCAATTCTAACATAATTACCCTAATATAGCTGGCTCTTTGAGGTATTTGAATATTCTCTAAGAATTCTGGTGCATTTACCGTTATTGCTTCTGTAAACATAGTAGCTAAATAATCCCACCGTGTTACATAAGGCAAGTATTGTATAATCGTTCTGTTTTCTGCGATTTTTTCCATTCCTCTGTGTAAATAGCCTAATATGGGTTCACAATCAACAACATCTTCACCATCGAGAGTAACGATCAGTCGAAGAACACCATGCATTGATGGGTGGTGAGGGCCCATATTGACTATCATTAGATCTTTTCTTGTAAACGGTAGACTCATATTCTTTTTTCTTCCTTAATTCATTATTCCATGAATTCCTCAAAACGAGGCTCATCAAAATGCAAAATCTAAGACTACTATAAGACTACTAATAAAATAAGAAAAAAATTCGAACGATTAAATTACTTCTCCCGAATATCCAACTGACTTATTAATTTCTTATAACGTACTCTATTTTTCTTTGCCAAATAAGCCAGCAAACGTTGACGTTTTCCCAAAAGTCTTCGTAGACCTCTTTCCGATGAAAAATCTTTTTTGTGTAATTCCAAATGTGAAGCAAGTCTCCGTATCTTATTGGTGAAACTGAATACTTGAAATTCAACAGAACCCCTGTTTTCTTGTTTTTCTTCTTTAACCATAAATCAAAAAATTTTTCTACCTCCTTTCTTTTTCATGTATTTTTCTGATCAGGAAAAATAAAAAATTATGTCAGTTATTTTGAAGTTATTCGAATCTCGTACACACAAAAATTTGCAATTATTCATCTACTGCTGGAATCTAGAATTTGGATTTATTTTATCGATGCAAATTGGATTTGGATAGAAGGGTACATTCTTTTATTTTAGATAGAAGAAATGTTTCTTCTATCTAAAATAAAAGAATTTTGCTGATTTATTTATTGCTATATCCAATTTATAGAATTGATACACCATTTAATTGATATCATTTAGCAAAATGAAACACAGCATATGCATCCATCTTTCGGCTCGAGAATTTCACGGGAGAGAGATATAGTATAAGAAATAGGCTGTTAAGTAACTCTA